CTTTTCGTCAAAGAAAGATCTTCCAGGGATAAAAAAAAACTTCTCGAGTTCTCAGAATCCGTAGGAAAAATTCCTTGATTCCTCAACTTAGATAAAATAGTAATAATTGGTATACTATTCAATTTGAATGAAATCCAATCGGATTCAAATATTTCCTATCTATCCCTGTCCAAAAGGGACAATTTGAGTGGAAGGTCCACATCCTTTTTTTTTAGAATGAGTCTGTTTGTTTTTATGTGATTTCGTACTGTACAATTCCTTTGTTTGTGGGATCATTTTCCCTCGAGGGGGAATGAGAAGAATTATCGAATGGACTGTTAACTATGCCTAGATCTCGGATAAATGGAAATTTTATTGATAAGACCTCTTCAATTGTAGCCAATATCTTATTACGAATAATTCCGACAACTTCAGGAGAAAAGGAGGCATTTACCTATTACAGAGATGGTGCGATTTGATTCTTTTTTTTATTTATTTACCGCCCTCAGTCTTATGAGAAAGAGACATGATTCGGGATACAAAGAAAAAAGATTCTTGAAATAAACCTACGCTTGATGAAGGTGAAGTTAGTTTGGAGATAGAACAATTCCTTCTGTCGTGTATCCCCGATTGATGCAGCCTCAGATGCTTCAATTGTCGATTCTAGTATTGAGCGAAAGGTTAACCTATAGGTTCTGTATTGCAGGTCAATACTACTTCACTAGTACCAATAGGCCGCATAGGGGAAGAAGCACTACACCTAGGAATCAACAACACGAAAACTTTGTTATAAATTACTCCTTTTCCTTATCGGGATCGGGACTAACAAGAATGGTTGGGACAACAAACATCCATCTCGTTCGTACTTTGGATACCCGTATAACCATCGAAGATCGTTGAAGTGACTAATTCCTGGAAATAGAGGGCGTTGAGGACAAAGAAATTGTTGGAGTTACCATTTCTATCTAGCACCAACACGCTTGGTGTTAAGAAAAGACAGACCTCTTGCAGGAAGGATGGCTAGAGATTTCTTGTAAAAACACCAGCCCCTGTCAGTTCATAATAAAAATATTTCAATCTTTTTTGATTCCATGGATTATTTCCCTTATTACTATGCACAGAAGGGAGGAGCCGTATGAGATGAAAATCTCACGTACGGTTCTGGAACGGAGATTCTTTGAATAGAATGAACGACCGTAACGGATGTCGGCTCAATCCGAAGGAAATTATGCGGAAGCTTTACAAAATTATTATGAAGCTACGCGACCAGAAATTGATCCCTATGATCGAAGTTATATACTCTATAACATAGGCCTTATCCACACAAGCAACGGAGAACATACGAAGGCTTTGGAATATTATTTCCGGGCACTCGAACGAAACCCATTCTTACCACAAGCTTTTAATAATATGGCTGTGATCTGTCATTACGTGCGACTATCTCCACTATAGAAAGAAGGAAAGAAAGATCAAATCTTCTAGTAAATACTAGAAACAAAATAGGCTTTCTACATATGCATCGTCCAAAGCAACGATTTTTATCAGCTGTAGCAAAGAAAGAGACTTCATACGAGCCGAAATATGAAGAAATAGGTATGGCCTATATACTAGATTCTATGGATAAAGGATCTAATTGATGGAGGAAGCACCGTAAAGATCAATTAGCGAGGTTTGGGAGCCGATACAATAAGAACTGCTTACTTATGTCATGATATGAGATAAAAGTTAGGAATCAACTTATGTAATAGGGTCGATCTACTAAGGTATTGAGCAGCGGTGTAGCATCAGATCCCAAAGATAGTAAGTCCTTTCTTTCTTCTGGAGGAAAGTCCTTTTCAAAGATTCTATATGAATTTCTATATGAAACCGAGATAGTTACCTTTCAGAAAATTCTAACGATAGGGGTAGATACCTATGTTCTTCTGAAGGTGGGAGAAAAGATAAAACTGATTATTGATCAAAATTAGAGTTTGAAACTCATGTAATTAACCTCTTCTGGTTAACCCGAGAAAAAAAATGGGATAGATTTACGAGAAATCTTATTCAGTTAGATATGGTAGATTAAGATGGGACACCAAAAGAATTGATTGCTGAGCCGTATGAGGTAGGAAACTCTCAAGTACGGTTCTAAGGGAAGGAATTGACCCACCTATTCCGGCCGGGGAGAACAGGCCATTCGACAGGGAGATTCTGAAATTGCGGAGGCTTGGTCCGATCAAGCTGCTGAATATTGGAAACAAGCTATAGCGCTTACTCCAGGTAATTATATTGAAGCACATAATTGGTTGAAGATCACAAGGCGGTTCGAATAAGAACACTCTCTTTTTTAATTCATTATAATATTGGATCCATCAATCAAATAAAATAGATCGTTCCTCTGGGAAGAGCCAATCAAGAAATTTCATTATATCCCTTCTAACATCGTTCTATCTCATCTGGTACCTCATAGGGATAAACGATACGGATACAGTACAGAATATGTTCCTTTCTGCTATGCTAATAAAGCTAAGCTAATAAAGGG